AGTAGAACTAGAAAAAGGAATGATCCATCAGGTTTCGGACCGATCTCTAATAATGGATCAGATCCCACCAATATTAATCCATTTTATCCCAGTTATGCCAAGGCAAGGATTCAACAATCACTTAAACAAAATCACGGAACTATTAGTACGTTATTGAATATAAATAAGGAATGTCAATTTTTGCTAATTTTGTCATCATCTAATTGTTTTCGAATGGATGCATTCAATGATGTAAAACATCACAATGTAATAAAAGAATCAATTAAAAGAGATCCTATAATTTCAATTCAAAATTCGTTGGGCCCATTAGGAACAGCCCTTCAAATTGCAAATTTTGATTTATTAAACCATTTCAATTTAATAACTCATAATCAGATCTCCATAACTAAATATTTGAAACTTGACAATTTTAAAAAGACTTTTCAAGTACTTAAATATTATTTAATGGATGAAACCGGGAGAATTGTTAATCCCGATCCATGCAGTAAGAGTGTTTTGAATCCATTCACTTTTAATTGGTATTTTCTCCATCATAATTATCATCCTAATGATTGTGAATCTTTCTTCACAATAATTAGACTGGGACAATTTATTTGTGAAAATGTATGTATTGCCAAAAGCGGACCACATCTAAAATCGGGTCAAGTTATAATTGTTCACATTGACTCTGTAGTAATAAGATCGGCTAAGCCTTATTTGACCACGCCAGGAGCAACCGTTCATGGCCATTATGGAGAAATCCTTTACGAAGGAGCTACATTAGTTACATTTATATATGAAAAATCGAGATCTGGTGATATAACGCAGGGTCTTCCAAAAGTGGAACAAGTGTTAGAAGTGCGTTCAATTGATTCAATATCGATAAACCTAGAAAATAGAGTTGAGGGTTGGAACGAGTGTATAACAAGAATTCTTGGAATTCCTTGGGGATTCTTGATTGGTGCTGAGTTAACTATCGTGCAAAGTCGTATCTCTTTGGTTAATAAGATCCAAAAAGTTTATCGATCTCAAGGGGTGCAGATCCATAATAGGCATATAGAAATTATTGTACGGCAAATAACATCAAAAGTATTGGTTTCAGAAGACGGAATGTCTAATGTTTTTTCACCCGGAGAACTAATTGGATTGTTCCGAGCAGAACGAACGGGACGCGCTTTGGAAGAAGCCATCTGTTACCGACCCGTATTATTGGGAATAACGCGAGCATCTCTGAATACTCAAAGTTTCATATCCGAGGCGAGTTTTCAAGAAACTGCTCGCGTTTTAGCAAAAGCTGCTCTCCGCGGTCGTGTCGATTGGTTGAAAGGCCTAAAAGAAAACGTTGTTCTAGGCGGTATGATACCCGTCGGTACCGGATTCAAAAGATTCGTGCAAGGCTCAAGGAAACATAAAAAGATCCCTTTGAACAGCAAAAATAAGAATTTATTCGAGGGGGAATTTAGAGCTAGAGATATTTTATTCCACCAGAGAGAGTTATTTGATTCTTGCATTTCAAGAAATTTCTATGATACATCAGAATAAGCATTTCTAGGATTTAATGATTCCTAAGAGCGGATTCATCCTTTTATTTTAATTAATCGTGGTCCTGTGATTTGTTCCATGTGATTTATTAATAGTAATAAAGAAAATAAGGAATAGAATGAAATTAATTGCTTGGATCGTATATCAACATCCAATCTCCGGGAAAAGATAAGGTTCCATCGGAACAATTATTTATTTCAGGGTACCCCCTCTCTCTTTTTCTTTGTTTGAAAAAGAAAGAGAGAGAGAGGAAGTGTGGGTAGAAATGATAAAAAGATATTGGAACATTAATTTAGAAGAGATGATGAAAGCGGGAGTTCATTTTGGTCATGGTACTAGAAAATGGAACCCAAGAATGTCCCCTTATATCTCTGCAAAACGTAAAGGTATTCATATTACAAATCTTACTAGAACTGCTCGTTTTTTATCAGAAGCTTGTGATTTAGTTTTTGATGCAGCAAGCAAGAGAAAACAATTCTTAATTGTTGGTACCAAAAATAAAGCAGCGGATTCAGTAGCCCGGGCTGCAATAAGGGCTCGGTGTCATTATGTTAATAAAAAATGGCTCGGCGGTATTTTAACGAATTGGTCTACTACAGAAACTAGACTTCAAAAGTTCAGGGACTTGAGAATGGAACAAAAGACCGGTAGACTCAACCGTCTTCCGAAAGGAGATGGGACTCGATTGAGGAGACAGTTAGCTCACTTGCAAACATATCTGGGTGGGATTAAATATATGACAGGGTTACCCGATATTGTAATACTCGTTGATCAGCAAGAAGAATATACGGCTCTTCGGGAATGTATCACTTTGGGAATTCCAACCATTTGTTTAATTGATACAAACTGTGACCCGGATCTCGCAGATATTTCGATTCCAGCGAATGATGACGCTATAGCTTCAATCCGATTAATTCTTAATAAATTAGTATTTGCAATTTGTGAGGGTCGTTCTAGCTATATACGAAATTCCTGATTAATAATAAGATAAAGAAATAATTTTTTGAATTCCATATATTTATGGATATATAATCGGTTACTATTTGTCAATCGTGCAAAAGAGATAAAAATAACTAGCTATATTATGTGATTTGTTGGTATTTAAAATATACAATTTTAGTAGGCAAATAAAAAAAACGATGGTTGAATCAAAATAATTCCTTTTAAAGTTTTCTTTCAGGGGGTAGTATGAATGTTCTATCATGTTCCATCAACATCCTAAAAGGGTTATATGATATATCTGGTGTGGAAGTAGGCCAGCATTTCTATTGGAAAATAGGAGGTTTCCAAGTACACGCCCAAGTACTTATTACTTCTTGGGTTGTAATTGTTATCTTATTAGGTTCAGCCATTGTAGCTGTTCGGAACCCCCAAACCATTCCAACTGGCGGTCAGAATTTCTTCGAATATGTCCTTGAATTCATTCGAGATGTGAGCCAAACTCAGATCGGAGAGGAATACGTCCCATGGGTCCCCTTTATTGGAACGATGTTTCTATTTATTTTTGTTTCTAATTGGGCGGGTGCACTTTTACCTTGGAAGATTATAGAGTTACCTCATGGGGAGTTAGCTGCACCTACGAATGATATAAATACTACCGTTGCTTTAGCTTTACTTACGTCAATAGCTTATTTTTATGCGGGCCTTAGCAAAAAAGGATTAGGTTATTTCAGTAAATACATTCAACCAACTCCAATTCTTTTACCCATTAACATTTTAGAAGATTTCACAAAACCTTTATCACTTAGTTTTCGACTTTTCGGAAATATATTAGCGGATGAATTAGTAGTTGTTGTTCTTGTTTCTTTAGTACCTTCAGTGGTTCCTATACCTGTCATGTTCCTTGGGTTATTTACAAGTGGTATTCAAGCTCTTATTTTTGCAACTTTAGCTGCGGCTTATATAGGCGAATCCATTGAGGGGCATCATTAACGAATTTTGTTTTGAAATAGCCTTTATAGTCTAAGGCAATCTATTCTTGTTCAAGATAATATACTTAGTGAACATAAATATACACATAAATAGAAAAAAAGTTTATCTAAAGGAATAGTAAAAACAAAAAGGAAATAAATCTAAAAGAGTTTTTTCCTAAACGGTCTTTTTCCTATAATTCGTTTGAATCATTTATACCTTCGTCCAATCAATTTTTTTTTGGCTTGATTATTTTGTTCATTCAATTCCAATCCAATTTTAGGAGTCATAATCTGAATAAGAGTTGTTTCCAACATGTGATTAAAAAAAGGGGTTTTTTCTATAGAGATAGAGCGATTTCTATTTCACTCGGTTTTATTCAATTCAATAGATTGACTAAAGATTGACTAATAATAAAATATTACTAAATTATAAAAAAAAAAAAAATAATAAAATAACTTACAAGAAAACAAAGACTTATATTTCTATGCAATGATTCAGACTAATGAATTTGTCCATTTAGATTGATTGTATCCAAGTGGGATAATGATAAGGAAGAGAATAAAAAAAAATGAGATTCAGAAAGGATTATTTACAAGAGTGAAATCAAACTAAGTTTATGGAATATATATATAAATAATGGAATAATGGCTATAAGCCAACTTTATTTTTGTGAATATTTCAACATCTAAAAAATTATTTTAGAATTCGATTGAATTTAAGATACGAATAGTTGGTTTACGTTATGGAAGAAAGACGTGTATATGCAATATTAACTATTTATATAGTTAGATATTCGTTAAAAGATAGGTCGTCTAAAAGATATATCTAATCTGCCCTGGAGATTTCGATAGGGATTTCACTAAAAATTCCTCCTTTTCGTTTGGAACTGGGAATTCAATATTGAATAATTGAATAAAGAGATTAAATCAAGAATTAAAGAACGAAGAGTTCGAAATTTATTGGTTGATTGTATCATTAACCATTTTTTTTTGGTGCGAGGAACTTATCATGAATCCATTGATTTCTGCCGCCTCCGTTATTGCTGCTGGGTTGGCTGTTGGGCTTGCTTCTATTGGACCTGGGGTTGGTCAAGGTACTGCCGCGGGGCAAGCTGTAGAAGGTATCGCAAGACAACCCGAGGCAGAGGGAAAAATACGAGGTACTTTATTGCTTAGTCTGGCTTTTATGGAAGCTTTAACAATTTATGGATTAGTTGTAGCCTTAGCACTTTTATTTGCGAATCCTTTTGTTTAATACTATAAACGAAACGTATTTTTTTTTATTTCCTTGTACTTGCTGCTTGTTTTTTCGAATTCTATCAATATTTCATTCCTAAAATTACTTATTTATTTTTATTTGGACAATAACCTACCACGGGAAGGACTCATTTGAGGATGAGGAATTAGTATACTAATTTGCTTTCTTCCTTCCCTCTTCTTAGTCCAACGGAACCCCCTCTTTTTTTTCAAGGGAATGTTGCAACAGTCTATATTATTAACACGCTACCTGATACCGAATTCGAAACGAAATTTTAATAAGAACAATACTTAGTAGAGATTTCCAAT